TTATCAATGGATATAACCCGTTTGGTATGAATAGTTTATCAGTCTGGGCATGGATGTTCTTATTTGGGCATCTTGTTTGGGCTACAGGATTTATGTTCTTAATTTCCTGGCGTGGTTATTGGCAGGAATTGATTGAAACTTTAGCATGGGCTCATGAACGCACACCTTTGGCAAATTTGATTCGCTGGAAAGATAAACCAGTAGCTCTTTCAATCGTGCAAGCAAGATTGGTTGGATTAGCTCACTTTTCTGTGGGTTATATATTTACTTATGCGGCTTTCTTGATTGCCTCCACATCGGGCAAATTCGGTTAATTATTTATGTATTCTATCCGAAATCATATATTTTTTTTAATAAAAAAAATATAGGTATGCACTCTTATATTTATTTCTACATCTAGGATCCGATTTGTATCATTATCATTGATAATAAGAGGAACTGAAGCATTATGGCAAAGAAAAGTTTGATTTATAGGGAGAAGAAGAGGCAAAAATTGGAAAAAAAATATCATTTGATTCGTCGATCCTCAAAAAAGGAAATAAGTAAGATTCCGTCGCTAAGTGAGAAATGGAAAATTCATGGAAAATTACAATCCCCACCGCGTAATAGTGCACCTACACGTCTTCATCGACGTTGCTTTTCGACCGGAAGACCGAGAGCTAACTATCGAGACTTTGGACTATCTGGACACATCCTTCGGGAAATGGTTCATGCATGTTTGTTGCCAGGGGCAACAAGATCAAGCTGGTAAGGATTTAAGTATCCCTTAATTTTTATATTTTTTTCTATGATCGATGAGGCCCCTTTACCATTCTGTCTAAATAGGCTATTCTATTTGTACAGATATGGAATAGGGGCTCATTCAATTCTTCTTTGTTTATTAGAGTTTAGTCCAAGTTTTTCTGTTTCAGCGCGGGGTAGAGCAGTTTGGTAGCTCGCAAGGCTCATAACCTTGAGGTCACGGGTTCAAATCCTGTCTCCGCAACATTTTTTTTTTTTTCAAGAAATGTAAGTTTGATTCTATTAACTAGTCATTAATTAATACGTGTCTTTTGGGACCCGAAGAAAAAATTCCTATATTTCCCGGTCAACTATACCGAATCTTTTATCCTTTTGAATCCATTTATATTTGGGCGGATAGCGGGAATCGAACCCGCGTCTTCTCCTTGGCAAGGAGAAATTTTACCATTCGACTATATCCGCATTTTTTTTACTTCTTGATAAGTAATTTATGGATAATATTTGTTCAAAGCTAGACGAGATACACTCTTTGGTTTGGGGTCATTTCATAAAATTCTACCACCAAATAAATTCAATTAACAATTATATATAATATATATAAATATATATATTAATATTATATATTAATATTATATTTCTTCTATATATTTAATATTGAATTCCATATTCAAGAATATATGATTCTTCTATTTCCATAAAATATTATATTCTATTCTATTTCCATAAAATATTATATTCTATATTGATATCAGATATCAATTTTTTATTAGTTTTTTTATTTAGTTATTTATTACTATTTCATATTTAGTAACTATTTATTAATCTTTTATTCATATTTCATTCAAGTTCCAGAAGTTCGACCCCCCCTCTAATTTTTTCTTTATTTGCATTTTATGGACTTATATTGAATTTGAATGTGTAATTCATGGAATGGGGGGGGTCATCTCATTTTTGGATCTGCAACGAATGAATTCAAGAGATAAGAGAATTAAGGATACCCACCAAGAAGACTAATCCAATCCATAAGGATGTACCAGAAAATACAACATTTTTGTTACTCGACCAACCATCAGGAGACGCAAATACAACGGGTACACTAATCAGTAAGATTGATGAAGTAATAATTAATGCAAAAACAGCCAATTGGAAAGCAATAGTCATGTTTTTAATCCTCCAAGCTATTAACAAAAGAATATACACCATTTAATCCTCTTACCCACTAAAAAATTTTAATAAATAAAGGGATTTTATCATGAATCCGTTGATTCGAGATGACTTAGTTCCAATTTCTTTTTACCACTTTTATTCTATTCGGACATGAAGTTAAAGGTTCTTTTTGACTTCACAAATGGGTATACTGGATCGCGTATCTCATTTATTTATATAGCCAGATTGATAGACCTATAAAGAAAGTCACACCCTATATCTTTCTCTCCATAATGATCGTATTAACTCATAGGGCTATGTTCTATTTGGCGAAAAAAAAATAAAATAGAAATTATCTTTCGGAGAGATGGCCGAGTGGTTGATGGCTCCGGTCTTGAAAACCGGTATAGTTCATAAAAATAACTATCGAGGGTTCGAATCCCTCTCTCTCCTTTTGTTGGATGAATATATTTTTATCTTTATTGGCTTTTTTTACTTCTTAGCATGATAAATAAAGGAGAATGGCTCGGCTGGATAGTATAGCCGAGCCAGAAAAATTTAGATTGAATTGAAAGAAACAAAGAAGACTTTTTAATATGAACCGATTTTTACT